TAATCACTACGATGAGCTGGTCCCTCTTTTAGTAGACTCAGCTATTCATATTCATTCAAAAATGAATGCCGGGCTCTTTCTTTCATAGCTAATCCCATTTTCTTAATGCCGAGACTTTCTCTTTCGTCGAGCCCCGAGCTTGTGGTCCTCCTTTGAGTTTGGGTTCAATTGGATGAATCTGTCAAGTCAAGGTCAACGTACGTAGCAGCAAGGATGGTGCATCGCCTATTTCTCGTTCTCGCTCGGGAGCCAAAACGAACACGCCTGCTACCTACTGTACTGGACCTTCGACCAGGCATTCTACCTTTGTCGAATCGGAACCAATACCACTGCATTGCGCTCGAACAGTTGAGCGGCCGCCGGCCCTTCCGTGCACAGATATAGATTCATTCTTCGTACCTGGTCCAGCCTCACAACCCTTCGCGGGTTGGTAAGAAGTCAGTCTTGTTTGGTAAGACGGAATTTGACAAAGAAAAGAGAGTGCTCGCCCAGGCCAACAAAGACCGTAATTACATAGATAACTGCTCCTCCCCTTCTCCGTCTTTAAGGCTTTAAGGCGAACCGTATGGCGGCTGGAAATAAAGACGACCTCACCTTCTCGTAGATGGTGTCAGTGAGAGCCATTTTAGTACCCCCCGTTGACCTTTTTTTGTAGATAGAATCTTCAATGAGTGGAAACAAGCAACCTTACTAAGCTAAGAAAGGTGTTGAGTAAGGCCGGCTTTCTTCCAATGCTTGAGCGCTTCTTTCTCATATCGATCATTCAATATCCTTGACTTTTCAATAAGGGGCGCGTTAGCTAGGCCGTTTTCTTGCAGGAGTGCTAGCGCGCGCCCTTACGTTTTCTTCGCTTGCTCTGCAGTACGAGCCTCATACAAAGCCGCGCCCCTTTAATATGATGAAGAGGGGCCGCCCTCTTTTATTTTCCGCACCAATCCTTATTTACTACTACATCTTTTTTGGGGTGTATAGCTCAGTTGGTAGAGCATTGGGCTTTTAACCTAATGGTCGCAGGTTCAAGTCCTGCTATACCCAAACCTAACTTGCACTATACTATGAGTAAGGATGCGTAGTAGCGCAAAGAGCACTCTTTGGCCTTTAGATTAGAGGCGCTTCGCCGTCTTTGATTGGATGGAAACAGATATCTAAAGTGTGCAGTGAAGGATCTTTATATTATAGGTAGCCAGCCAAAGCGCTTACCTTTCATCAAAGGGGCCGTAATCAGCCTCAAGATTTGAGATTCCGTAAGTAACTCAGTGAGTGCCTTTCTAAGTCTAAGAAAGAAGGGCTTGGAAGAAGAAAATGAAATACGAACAACCGCGCTGGTTGTAATAGATCGACTTTCATGCTAGTTCTTGCTCCAGCATGAAAGTTCCATTTCAGGGAAGGACGACGTACTATGATACTTTCTGTTTTGTCGAGCCTTGCTTTGGTCTCTGGTTTGATGGTTGTACGTGCTAAAAATCCGGTACATTCCGTTTTGTTTCCCATCCCAGTCTTTCGCAACACTTCAGGTTTACTTCTTTTGTTAGGTCTCGACTTTTTCGCTATGATCTTCCCAGTAGTTCATATAGGAGCTATAGCCGTTTCATTCCTATTCGTTGTTATGATGTTCCATATTCAAATAGCGGAGATTCACGAAGAAGTATTGCGCTATTTACCAGTGAGTGGTATTATTGGACTGATCTTTTGGTGGGAAATGTTCTTCATTTTAGATAATGAAAGCATTCCATTACTACCAACCCAAAGAAATACGACCTCTCTGAGATATATGGTTTATGCCGGAAAGGTACGAAGTTGGACTAATTTGGAAACATTGGGCAATTTACTTTATACCTACTATTCCGTCTGGTTTTTGGTTCCTAGTCTGATTTTATTAGTAGCCATGATTGGGGCTATAGTACTGACTATGCATAGGACTACTAAGGTGAAAAGACAGGATGTATTCCGACGAAATGCTATTGATTCTAGGAGGACTATAATGAGGGGGATGACAGATCTACTAAAGGAAAGTAGCTTGATATTGGTTCGAATCCAATTCGTGAGATGGCCATCTTGGTCATATAGATGTCTTGACACCCTTATTTTATTTTCTCATTTTCGAATGACTGTCCCATTCCATTTTTGGTATAACTTCAAGCCTGGACCCGCTATACGATGTATTAGTAGAACCCCTGGGATACGACGCCCTGCTCCTTGAGTATCATGGGATTGAATACCCCGACCTCCCAGAGGCTCCCGAGAAAGCTATTTCAGCCTTCCGGACAGTTAAGGGCAATTCCTACGTCCCTCATCGGTCTGAATCCCCACCCCCGCATAACACTTACTATATTTTTAAAGAAAAACTGAAAAAACGCTTCACTTCCTGACCTTATTCTCGAGTAGGAAGGGTTCTCGCTACTAAAGAAATTTCTTCAGTTGAAGTAGCTCTTTCCTGAGATGTCTTTCAAGCTGAAGAAGGAAGGGCGCTTTCCTTCGTTGAACACAAGACAGACGGGGGCAAATCCAATCCCTTAATTCTTTGATCCCAATTCAATTGTTGTTTGATGTAATAATAGAGGTGTCAGGCTCAGACTCTGAGAAAGATGACATGCGGCTAGTCCCAACTCTTAGTCTCGTAGTCTTGAAACTCAGCCGTACTTCCTTTGGCTGGCCTTTCGATCCCCTCGTTCACAAAGGGGCGCAACTGAAGCTCATCTAACGATGTGATAGTGGCTGTTCGCTCCTCTTTCTCTTCCTCTTTTTCTGCTTCTGCTAGGATTTTGTCCTGATAGCGCCGTGCTTGTTCAAGAAAGAGAGAGTCCCTTTGACGGAGAGAAAGACTCCGGGGATAGATAGTCAATGGCCTATGAGGAAGACATCTCCTCTGTTTTTGCTCTTCTTTTTGGCCTTTGGGCTTTTTGACTGTCCAACTCAATATCTTAAAATATAAGTCATCTTTCTTCAAAGGCCGTTGACTCTGCTTCCTTGATTGAATAATCGAAGGTGAATCAATCAGACAGGACGGACGTGTGATAACAACACTTGCTTTCGTGCTGGAATTCCCCTTGGCGTCACTCACCTCTCTTTCCCTTGCTTTGCTCCCGTTTACCACAATGGCTGTCTCGCTGTCTACTGGAGCTCGGATCCGACTCAAAGTGGATTCGTGTGTATGCGCCCTGCCCAGAGCTAGCCTGAAAGAAAGTTCAATAAAAATGATTGACACTTGAGAGTAAGGTGAAGACTCTTTCCCCTAATCCATCCATGAATATACTTTTTTCGCTAAGAAAGCCTCTACTGGGCGGGCTACTCCAATAATTACTTTTTTTCTGGGTTCTTTCATAACATAAAGTCATCTAAACAACAGCTTTTAGCTTGCTTCTTGATTGTGGCGATCCCCTTCTTCTGTTCTTGACTCGTACCTGAAGCTAAGCCGGACTCAAGGAGGCTTCAAAGCCAGATCTTCGTCTTTCATATAGAAAGGAGACCTCTCCTTCTCAGGTTATCCCATTTTTTGCTTGAATCCGGCCGTCAACTTCTTCAACTGCTGATGCCGCTGACCTATATGGTGTGCTTTTCGTTCCTTTTGCTTCGAGCGCCCTTTCCCCTTCTCCGCACTCAAGTTGCTGTCTTTCCTATGGCTTGGACCCTTTCCGTGCCTCTGAGGAAAGATTCTCGCTACTCAAGAAATTTAGTAAGTGAAGTTCTCCTATCAGCTTAAAAAGGGCTTTCTCAGGTCGACCTTTCTTTAGGTTAAGTGGCGTGTAGCTAATCTCGCTAATATCTCAGATCGGGGGACAACTCAGTCTCCGCTTCTGCTCGTGCACTCGTTAAAGCAAACTCATGGCCTAGTTGGTGAATGAGCCTACAAGTGGTAACCGCTCTGTATCCGTCATCTCTTTTGAAGAAGCTGCTGAGCTAGATGCGGCGCTTTCTAAATCCCGTGACTCTCAGTCATCTATCTTCTTTTCACCTGAAAATGTTGGATTGGGGGAAGGCTTTCCTTCTTTGTTGACTTCAACTGATACCGGCCGATAGCCCAATCTCTTAGTCTCGGAACTAATTGTCTATCTAGTAGCCACTCCTTGCTTTGATGAGTTAAGTGAAATGAAAGTCGATTTTGATCCTATATCGCAGCATCATGACTCGTCAATGAAGCCGACATGGGGCTAGAGTCATCACATCAAGTATTGGGCACGTGGGTGAGTGAACTCTAGTTGTGCTTGAGTTGCGATCCGCTCCGGTCAAGTCGAACCTTGCCAATTAGCTTCTGGAGATCGGGTTCTCACTACCAGTCCAAGTGGGAATTCTTCTAAGAAAGCCCCTTCTTCTAGTCTTTATCTTGAATCTTTCTTATTGTCTTTCCCTTTCATCTTGATATCAACTCTGACATTAACAAAGCATCGGGCGGGGAAGCTTTCAATATTATGATGAAAGAGACTATCGGAGAAGGTCCCACTCTGCTTGCGTCCGCTAGCTGACGACGTGTGTAACGCATGCTCCTGTTCCGCCGCGGTTGGTGTTATATATAGAAGTTCTTGGTTGAGAGTATCGGGTCTTCAATTAGGGCTGATCTCCTCAACGCATCCGCTGTTCAATCATCTGCTGCTGATGGTCTTGTTGTCGCAGACGGTCTTCTGTTGGCAATTGAATCAACTCTTACTGCTCGAGTAGACGGTCTTCTTGGTGAGTGAATCATCTTCATCCTATAATAAATAAGGACATTTACACCACCTATTACAGGTCAGGTCCTAAAGCTATAGTGTAATTCCCTGTGACTATTGACAGGAGATCCTTCTATGCTTTCACCGATAATCACATCCAACTACATCCAGGAATCGCATCTGCCAGATGTGGTTTCGGGACCAGGCGTGTAACCTCGATAGCATGTGCCCTAGCCACCCAAGCCTATTAGTCGCTTAGATAAAGAAGGAAGCCCTTCGGGAGCTATTCTTTCCCTGATATTGGCAGGACTTACTAGCCCCTAGCTGTTTCAATGGTAGGAGCAGGGGATTGAAGAGGGACATCCGTGCTAAGAAGAAGGGACTGCAGCCCCAAGGTGTAGCATCAGTTCCAGACAACCGCTCAAGTTCAAGTAAAGGCTTCTGTCCTAGGAAGAAAGGCTCGAAAGCCTAAAGCTATGATTTATACTTGCTCTCTCCCTGAAGTGGATGTGGAAAAGCGGGCGCTAATGCAAGGAAAGGAGGTGTTGTTCGTCCACTTCTGCTCCAGCTGATAAAATACCTTGTAGTCAGAGGAAACTCAAACGTAAGCTAGAACCGGAGAAGAGAAGATACTTTAGGTTTAGTCCTATTGTCTGGAAGTAGAGGGGAGTTCACTCACACCCGGGGCTGCTTCATTCTCCTAAGCCTCAGAATAGACACCTTGCTGAAGCCCTAGGAGGGGAAGGAGTTAGTCTTCTAGTTTATCCCAGACTTATTGGAAATGGAAAGCCAGGGGAATGTTACCAACTCCCTTTACTCCCACGTTGGAAAGCATATGAACTTGACTGAACTGAATGACCAGCCCCGGGCCGCGGTAAAAGAAGAAGGGATAAGATAAGACAGTAGCACCCACCACTCTGTCAGTAGAAGGTTATCCAGTCGATCTTCGTAAGTAAGTAAGTAAGTAACACTTTCATCGATGATTCCTCTAATCCTCTAAAGGCTTAGAAGGGAGCTGAACCGTTTATCTCTATGAAATTCTTTGGCAGAGGGACTATAAAGTGGCCTCACTTCGCTCGCCTCCCTTCCGGTCGCCTCAGCTTCTGAATCCAATCTTGAACGTTCAGTTAGGCATTCACAAATTCACTTCTCTTTCAAGTTCCAATAAGATTGTTATGCTCGTGGTGACTTCTCAGTTAGGAATTATCATTGCCCCTTCTAAATGGTTACAGGACTAGGGCCCTACTAGCCTCATCGGCCGATGTCTGCCGTCTCGTGATTCTTGCGTTTATGGACCGAAGGAAAATAACTCCAATCCTTCTTCAGGGCAACATGCTATATTATATGATATATCTTGGGAGTTGAAGGTCGCAGTCCCTTTCCCTCAGGCGAGTTCCTCACTTAACTTAAAAGAGGAAGGAGTCTTTGCGAATTCAGTAGCTATGCTATGTAATACACACCTGACTTCTACCTTCGTGTGTCAATGGATCTTTCACATACTCCCTATTTATTATGTTTCCCTATTGGTCTCACTACCATACCAAACCCTCCCTCCGGTCGCCTCGTTCCCTTGCTTTTCCATTGCTTTGATCCTCTGTCTCTGAAACCTTCCTTAATTAAGTGGAGAATTCCTTCGTACTTGAGTGTCCCAATGAGCCCGTAGGCAAGGTCCTTACTATTTTCACGCATGACATGAGGTTGTCTACCTCACTAGTATTTGAACTGGAATGCCAGGCGGAGGAGTGTAACTGCCTTATCGCGCTATCCGACTTGTATGTGAAAAGCATTTCGTACTCGTAACTGATCCCTTCCTAGCGAAAGGTGTGCTCCAATGAAAAGTACACAACACTAGTAGTGCCCCTTTTGACGACCAAGTCACAATGGAAACAATGTATCTCTCTGGGGATGCGAAGAATATTTGAAAGCACTTTCGAACCATCACACGGATTCCAACCCAACTGCCCATGATATGGTAAGAACGGAATGGAAGGGAAAAAAAGTCTTCTATGCGCAGACGTGAAAGCTCTATCAATAGAACTAGCTTCTTTTTATTTAGAGAGGAACGATTCCCTCGTCTGAGAATCGTCATTCACGCACTATTCCTCCCCACTAAAAAAAGCGATTGAGAATCTCGAGAACCTAAACAAAAATGCAGAAGTGAGCGTACCCCAAGGCTCTCCTCTCTCCCTCTTTTTTAGCCAACACCATCAACCCCATTTTTCACCTTGAATGGGTCAAAGCCAAAAATATGATTAATAGAAGGAAAGGAGATCAGAAAAATAGGCGGACGACTTATAGTATAGGTCGGATGTTTCCGTGAGCAGTAAGCAGCAGATCCCCCCTTATTTTGGGAAAGCTGGTGGCCGCGTGTGAATTCTTTCAAGGCAAGGGGCGGCCTGATTCGACATTGTTGTTTACTCTGATCCGGTCGAGGTGGTTTTCACCAGCGCGTAGGTGGTCTAAGTTCCTATGACCGAGTCTTTCTGGCCCCTGTGAACATCTTTTCTTAATGTATTAAAGAGGGCCTCTCTAACCGGTGAAGGTGGGTGTCCACTAACGGCCATTCCTGGCTCGGCTCCGATAACGCAATTCCGGGAGGAGTCGGTAGTTGGGCACTGGATCCCTTCGGACCTGGAGAACGTGTGACGCTGAGTCGGGGTTTGGTGAACCAACAGGTCGCTCCTCTAGTTGAAGTATCGGGCCCCTTTTTTGTTGCCTAGGTTACACCTTCGGAATACCCCAGAAGGGAATTTTTATCTACTCCCCCCAATCTTCACTTTACGCCACGCCGACTCCCCTTTCGTCATAAGGCGTGGAATTAGACCAAGGGGAATCTCCATAGGAACAAGTCCCTTAG